AAGGATTGCTTTATCAATCACCATCTACTTCGGAGATACCTTCTGAAACATTTTTAAAATCCAAAAATTCAGTATCTTCCCGCGAATTAGTGAATCAAGCGGGTTCTTTTATGCAGAATAATAAACAGAAAACAGCGGGTTAATCTTTTAAAATTCCATTGTAAATGTGAAATACTCATATAAATTATAAATGTACAAATGTGGGAGAGATCAAGAAAATGCAGGGTAATTTATCTGATTGGCTAGTCAAGCATGAGCTAGTTCATAGATCTTTGGGCTTCGATTACCAAGGAATAGAGACTTTACAAATCAAAACTGAGGATTGGGACTCCATTGCTGTCATTTCATATGTATATGGTTACAATTATTTACGCTCCCAGTGCGCCTATGATATAGCACCAGGTGGATTTTTAGCTAGTGTGTATCATCTTACGAGAATACGGTATGGTATAGATAAACCTGAAGAGGTATGCATAAAAGTCTTTGTCCCAAGGACTAATCCTAGAATACCGTCTGTTTTCTGGGTTTGGAGAAGTGCGGATTTTCAAGAACGGGAATCATATGATATGTTGGGAATCTCTTATAATAATCATCCACGCCTTAAACGTATCTTGATGCCTGAAAGTTGGATAGGCTGGCCCCTACGTAAGGACTATATTACTCCAAATTTCTATGAAATACAAGATGCTCATTGAATGACAAGAAACTAATGTTAATGTATACGATAATGACACGACTCCAGAATTCATTTAAGGAATATTTTAACGTCTTGTTTCAGATGAAACAGAGTAACTGCACTCTAATTCGTATTCTGGATGGGCTAAAAGCTAAAAAAGATGCTTCATTGATATTCCCCAATTTGAAAGATATACATTATCGTATGAGCAAAAACAATAGAATAGGATGAATCAAAAGAGTTCTGTACCATGTAACATGAACTTTGTACCGCGCACATTACTTAGAGGGATCTCAGGAAGTCAAAATAAAGTTAAATAAAGTATAAGTAGGAGTGAAAAATACAATAAATATAAAAGAAAATACGAAAACAAAATTCAGAAATGCAAAAGGATCAGATTTTATTTGTACTGTGTTTGAAATACATTCTGTTCCTTTAACTTATTAATTTTAGATATATTTGTACTGTGTTTGAAATACATTCTGTTCCTTTAACTTATTAATTTTAGATATATATGTTAGATATATATGAAGGCTTAACATTTGGGTGAGAGAAAGCACGGTATGAACAAACAAAAAATAAAAGAAAGCATAATCCCATTTTGTTCTTTACCATACATATTTTATCCATCTCAAAAATGGAGGTCTATATCCATATACCCTATTATACCTAGATGATATAGAATTTAGGTATACATATATATAATGCTTGAGGCTATTAATGAATATATATCCCATTAATTTGTATGACTAATTATTTGATACATTATTTACGTGTCAGGAACCAGATTTGAACTGGTGACACGAGGATTTTCAGTCCTCTGCTCTACCAACTGAGCTATCCCGACCTTTTCTCGCGCATTATCCTAGTAGAGCACTTTATCTATGTCAATTACTTTATCTATGTCAATTAAAGGGACTAAAAAATTAAGAAAGTATTAAAAAATCTTACCCAGCCCCTGAATTTCTTAGATTAAAAAAAGATAAGATAAAAAGTAGTTAGGAAGTATAGTTAAGTTAGTACTTAAAATGGGCTTTTTTTGGGGATAGAGGGACTTGAACCCTCACGACTTATAAAGTCGACGGATTTTCCTTTTACTATAAATTTCATTGTTGTCGGTATTGACACGTAGAATGGGACTCTCTCTTTATTCTCGTCCGAATAATCAGTTTTTAAAAAGATCTATACAGACTCTGGAATGAATAATTTGATCACTGAATATTCGATTCTTCCTTAAACTTTGATTGGAATATGGAATAGATTTACAATAACTCTTAAATTTTTCATATATATATATATTATAATGGATTCGGGCCGCGATTAATCAATCGTTTACTATGTCAGTATGTATATATACGTATATAGGGCGGGCATCCTCTCCGTAATTTTGATAGAAGGATTCCGGCTACCAGCGCAACGTAATCAACTTCATTCGTTAGAACAACTTCCATTGAGTCTCTGCACCTATCTTTTTTATTGTAGTTTTATATTATAAAAACTATAAATTAAACCCTTTTTCTCAAAATAAAGATTTGGCTCAGGATTGCCCATTTTTAATTCCGGGGTTTCTCTGAATTTGGAAGTTATCACTTAGCAGGTTTCCATACCAAGGCTCAATTTAATCAAGTCCGTAGCGTCTACCGATTTCGCCATATCCCCTTTTGCGACAGGATCCAGTTGTAATTCTATTCAATTCTTTTATTTATCTTGGAATCAAATCATTGCGTTGAATTTATTAGATAATGATTCTTATATCTAAAAGTGTATGCCACTATTTTTTTTTGCCATTCTCTATCATTTCCATTGTATTGAATGAACCCTATTTGTTCCAATCGGACATGATTCTATCATTGATGTGCTTCCAATTCAATATGAATAGATATATCCCACCTCTATATTTCTCCTCCCTTCATTATTGACTTTAAAAGCGCAATTTGTAATACTGGAAGGATCGATACTCATTACTTATTTTTTTTTTTTTCGCCCTATCTTCTCTGAATGACAACAAAGGAATGTCTTAATTATAATTTTAATTGTATCTTTATAATAATAATATCTTTATTCTTAATCTTAGAATGGATTCACTATCATTATATTATATAATATAATTAATTATATTATTTCTTAGAGATAATAATTACTTAAGCATAATTTGGTATAACTGTTCTAAGAAATAATTTATTACTTTTCTAAAATATAATATCAAATTCAATTTGATATTATATTCTTAATCAAGTAATAATTATGGAAATATTATGTATTTTTAAGTATTATTATTAAGTAATTATTAATACTATGAATTAAAATATTAAAAATAATAAATATTAATTAAAATAAATTAATAGCTAATATATTAAATTGTGAGCCCGCTTAGCTCAGAGGTTAGAGCATCGCATTTGTAATGCGATGGTCATCGGTTCGATTCCGATAGCCGGCTTTTATCTATCTATTTTTTCATGATTGATAATATCTTCTCCCCCCTTTCTTCAAATATCGGTCGCTGATCTATTATGTCGTGTTAACTTGCAACTATGAATAAAAAATAGATTGGAATGGAACAATTAGATCTATACAGAACAAATCATAAAACAGAGACTTAACTTCCTTACTATCATATACAAATACAAAAAATATAGATATTGATACAATGCATTTAATTCTATTTTCATTCTACTTTAGTATTGTATACTTCAGTAGATTTAGCCTTGCTTTGTTTATCCTTTAGTTCAGTCTTAATTTAGATTTTTCTTTAAATTTTTCAATAAAAAAAAAAGGAGTTTTATGTCTCGTTACCGAGGGCCTCGTTTCAAAAAAATACGCCGTCTGGGGGCTTTACCAGGATTAACTAGTAAAAGGCCTAGATCCGGAAGTGATCTTAAAAACCAATTGCGTTCTGGGAAAAAATCGCAATATCGTATTCGTCTAGAAGAAAAACAGAAATTGCGTTTTCATTATGGTCTGACAGAACGACAATTACTTAGATATGTGCATATCGCTGGAAAAGCCAAAGGGTCAACAGGTCAGGTTTTACTACAGCTACTTGAGATGCGTTTGGATAACATCCTTTTTCGATTAGGTATGGCTTCAACCATTCCTGGAGCCAGACAATTAGTTAACCATAGACATATTTTAGTTAATGGTCGTCTAGTAGATATACCAAGTTATCGTTGCAAACCCCGAGATATTATTACTACGAAGGATAAACAAAGATCGAAATCTCTGATTCAAAATTATATTACTTCATCGCTCCGGGAGGAATTGCCAAAACATTTGACTATTGACTTATTCCAATATGAAGGATTAGTAAATCAAATAATAGATAGTAAGTGGATTGGTTTGAAAATAAATGAGTTGTTAGTCGTAGAATATTATTCCCGTCAGACTTGAACCTAATGAAAATAACAAGAAAGGTTCAGACAATTTGACTTTATACCATACCCTTTTTTTGTCGAAGGAAATAGATTTAAGAGCCTTTATCCACATTTTTTTTCTTATTCACGTATCACAAATGGATCGGCAGTAGGATTTTTTTTTTCTTTTCCCATATTTCTATTTTACGTACCACAGTAATGTAATTAGGAATAGAGAATCTCTATCAAATCAAATAAAGTTCTTACTTACTGTTGGAATAATGCTATCAATTGTTATTTGAATTTGATTTGATACATTGTGATCGGTAACGTTGGTGACTCGATAGAAACGGAAAGAGAGGGATTCGAACCCTCGGTAAACAAAAGCCTACATAGCAGTTCCAATGCTACGCCTTGAACCACTCGGCCATCTCTCCTACATAATCTTATTATTGACCAGAAACCGAGTGAAGTGAATAGCGAGTCATTCATATTATTTATTCCAGTACGGGTAGGACCCATTACTGGTTACATAGGAATAAAAGATTCCTTTCAAATTTCATATTTCTCAACACCAATTTACTTAATGGATTTTTATATTTCAATTGTATGACGCATACGCATTATGCAAACAAAAGAGTATGGTTACTCTCCTCTATTTTATCATGGAATTATTATTCCATTCTTTATTTTTCCTCTTTTGATTATAACCAAATCAAAACTTTTCGAGTTACCAGAATCTATAGTAAAATAAAGTCCTTGGTTAGTCAACTTAGAGAAAATCGTAATAGTTCCCTTTATCAGTATACTACTTAATTTGTAGGAAATCCAATCTCATTCAAATATTTCATATCTCATCTCATCCCCCCTTGGGCACAATTTGAGCGGAATATCCACATCTTTTTTTAGAATTAGTCTATTTTTATGATATTTCGTACTACTGTACAATTCGGATAATTTTCCTTTGGGAAAATGAGAAGAATTATAGAATGGATTGTTAATTATGCCTAGATCCCGGATAAATGGAAATTTTATTGATAAGACTTCTTCAATTGTAGCCAATATCTTATTACGAATAATTCCGACAACTTCAGGGGAAAAAAAGGCATTTACCTATTACAGAGATGGTGCGATTTGATTTTTTTCTTGCTTTTTTAGACCTTAATCTGAGAGAGAGAAGCGTGGTTCGGGATAGAAAGAAACAAAATTTTTTTTAAACCAACGCTTGGTGAAGGTGAAGTTTAAAGATAGAACAATTCCTTCTGTCGTGTATCCTCGATTGATACGGCTTCAGATGCTTTAATTATCGATTTTAGTATTGAGCGAAAGGTTACACCTATAGGTTCTGGATTGCGGGTCAATACTACGCCACTAGTACCAATGGGCGGCATAGAGGAAGAAGCACTACTCTACGGAATCAACAACACGAAAACTTTGTTATATTATAAATTATCCCTTCTCGATATTGGGACTAATAAGAATGAATGGTTGGGACAACAAACATCCATCTCGTTTGTACTTTGGATACCCATATAACCATCAAAGATTGTTGAAGTGACTGATTCCTGGAAATAGAAGGCGTTGTGAACAAAGAAATTGTTGGAGTGACTATTTTCATCTAGCACTAATACAATTGGTGTTAAGAAAAGACCTCTTTCGGGAAGGCTGGCTAGAAATTTCTTGTAAAAATACTAGCCCCCATCAGTTCATAATGAGAATAGTGAAATCTTGATTCCAGAGATTATGTCCCTTAGTACTATGCACAGAGGGGAGGAGCCGTATGAGATAAAAATCTCATGTACGGTTCTGGAACGGAGATTCTTTGAATAGAATGAACGGCCGTAACGGATGTCGGCTCAATCCGAAGGAAATTATGCGGAAGCTTTACAGAATTATTATGAAGCTACGCGACCAGAAATTGATCCCTATGATCGAAGTTATATACTCTATAATATAGGCCTTATACACACAAGCAACGGAGAGCATACGAAGGCTTTGGAATATTATTTCCGGGCACTAGAACGAAACCCATTCTTACCACAAGCTTTTAATAATATGGCCGTGATCTGTCATTACGTGCGACTATCTCCATTATAGAAAAAAGATAAAGGCTAGTAAATACTAGAATAAAATAGGCTTTCTACATATGTATCGTCCAAAGCAACGATTTTTATCAGCTGTAGCAAGGAAAAATACTTCAAATATAAATTAATAAGTACGCCTATATACTCTATGGATAAAGGATCGAATTGATAGAGAAAGCACCGTAAAGATCAATTAGCAAGTTATTAGGTCGATACAGTTAAGAACTGCTTACTTATGTCATAATATGAGATATAAAGTTAGGAATCTACTTATGTAATAGAGTCGATCTACTAAGGTATTGAGCAGCGGTGTAGCATCAGATCCCAAAGATAGTAAGTTCTTTTTTCTTACGGAGGAAAGTCTTTTTCAAAAATTCTATATGAATTTCATATATGAGATGAAACCGAGATAGTTACCTTTCAGAAAATCCTAACGATATAGGGGGAGTTAATTCTTATGAAGGTAGGAGAAAAGATAAAACTGATTATTGATCAAAATTAGAGTTTGAAACTTATGTAATTAACTTAACTTCGTCTGGTTAACCCAAGAAAACTGGGATAGGTTTATGAAAAATCTAATTCAGTTAGCATAGGGTAGATTTAAAAGATGGGACACAAAAAGAGTCGATTGCTGAGCCGTATGAGGCAGGAAACTCTCAAGTACGGTTCTAAGGGAAGGAATTTAACCACCTATTCCGACCGGGGAGAACAGGCCATTCTACAGGGTGATTCTGAAATTGCGGAGGCTTGGTTCGATCAAGCTGCTGAGTATTGGAAACAAGCTATAGCGCTTACTCCAGGTAATTATATTGAAGCACATAATTGGTTGAAGATCACGAGGCGTTTCGAATTCGAATAAAAGCACTTTCTTTTTCATTTAATTTATTAAAATGGTGATTGGATCCATCAATCAACTAAAATAGATAGTTACTATGAGAAGATCCAATCAAGAATTTCATTATATCTCTTCCTCCTAAAAAATTCTATTTTGTATAGTATCCCATAAGGATAAATGATAGGGATACAGCAGTATCAAATCGTATAGGATATAGCTAATAAATAAATAAAGTATGCCCCCGAATTACTAAATATGGATATCGCATAAGAAGATGTTTCATAGAAGTATATCGATATGGGCACTTTTACATTCAGATATAAATACACTAGCAAAAAAAAACAGTTTCTTCATCATGCCAGGAAAAGTAAAAGGTATTTGATAATAAAAAGGGTCCGTTGGGCACCTAATCGTTATGTCATAATAGATCCGAACACTTGCCCCGGATCAACTTCGATATCATAATTGCTCTAGTGAATAACTAAATAAAATAGATGGATGAGAGATGGGGGACCGATGAAAAAAAAAAATATCTATCTTTCAGAGGTTTCACTA